CTAAAAAATATTCTTCAATATTGTTTTGATTCTTTAATTCAAAATATTGTTTTGAATTTGATGGTCTAAAATTGAAAAAATATTCATTCGCCTCTTGTTTTCCTTTGATATTTGGATTTTCACTAAAATTTGGATTGATATTCAAATTAAAAAGAAGTAAGTTGCTTGGGATAAACCAAGGTTTCTCTTTATATTTATGATAAAGTATTAAAAACTCTGGAAATAAAAAAACTTTCGGATTCGATATGAGGTGATTTAAGATTAAGAATTTTTCATTCATTCCCATCCAATCAAAAGACACCCCCATCCAATCAAAAAAGACCTTTTTATAATTGATTTCGGAATTTGATTTAATTGGAAGATAAAAAAGACCATTATTATGAGAATTCTCCGTTATTTGGTCCTTATTAGGTTCAACCTGAATATTTGTATTAAATTTCCAACCCAAATATTTTCTATCTGTATTTTTTTCCATATATATAATATCACTTTTTTCTAGATAATTCTTGATAGGAATATTATTGAGTATGTTAAAAAAAGTTTCTTTATTTTTGGTGGAATTTTCTTGCTTCTTTATTGTTTCTAATGATGATCTATAAATATCAGACTTATTCTTAGTTTCAGAATTCATATATTTATATGAGAAAAGATCATATCTATAGTTTTTTTGAAAATTCTCCTCTTTATTTGGTAATAAATATACTTTCAAATTTTGTTTTTTTTTGTAATCCAATAATGGGTCTTTTTCATAGGAATACCTTTTCTTTAAATCATCATTTTGAGACATTTGAGACCTATGGCATTGATTTATTTGATTTCGCCATTTTTGTGGGACTAATGTAGACCATGTAATCTGAGATAAATCATATTGATAATGACTTCTTAACCAGTTTTTCCATGGATTCTTTTCATAATTTGAAAGTTTGTTATGTCTTACTTTGGAATCAAATATTCCTTGTGTTCCAAAAAAATCCTTTATTTCATTCTTAAGAAAAAAAGATGGTCCATTATATTGAAGAATAGATCTTAACTTATTGAAGTTAATAACTTGGGTTTGTGATAATTTAAAAAATAAATATTTTTGTGACAAGTAAGATAAATCAAAAAAAATATGTGGCTTCTGCTTACTATTTCTAAGATTATCAAAAGCCTTTTTTATAGTCATAGGCGAAATGAAGTCAATTTTATTTTGTTTTTTTTTATTAATTCTTTCTTTATCTTTATTTATTTCATTATTGTCAATGTATTTTTCAAGAATTTTTTTTGTTGATTCCATAAAAAGTTGTAGAGAAATTCTGCGCATATTAATTATACATAAAAAGATATCTACGTATATTTTTTCAATGCAAAATTGAAATATTAATTCAATATTTTTTCTTTTTAATATTTTCCAAATTTTTGGGGGTGATTCTCGATTAGTCTTTTTATTTTTTTTCATTATTTCTATTTGATTTCTGATTGTGTTTCTTCTATCAATTCTATGTTTAATCTCTTCTTTTGCCTGTGAATAATCTCTAGATTTATTTTGACTAAATGATTCATGAATTATCTGAGTGCTGATTATCGAATCCTTTTCTGTTTGAGTTTCACTTGATTCATATATTTCTCTCGGTATAAATAATGGAATTTTCTTTCCTTTTAAAAGTATTTGTTTTAAAAAGAAAAATGCTTTTTCTTGTTGCTTTGTTATTTTTTTTAAAACTCTTTGAACTCTAAAATTAAAATTTCTTATTTCGACTTTGTAGTCTATATCTTTAAAAACGGGTTCAAAAAAGGAAGGTGTTTTTCGAGGAGGACCAAAAGGATATTCTGTTTCCATTCCCAAAACTGTTAAAAAACAAGAATCAAAATCATCTTGTTGCTTTCGATCTCTATCAGAGAGTCGTAGCTTAGATCCGTGCCACGGTTTCAAATGAAAAGGATATAAGATTTTGATCTGAAAACCTTCTATTAACCAATTTTTAGGAAATTCTGTTTTGGAGAATTGAAGACCATTATAGCTGCACTTTAAATAAATTTCTCTATTCCAATCTTGGAAATCCTCATACCATTCCGGAGATTGCCGTAATAAAATACGGCCAATATTCTTAGCTATTATCAATAAGGGTAATTTAATATACCTTCTAAAAATTGATTGTGCTAGTAACAGAATACTTCTTGTTTTTTGTGCATATGGAATGTTTTCCCAGAATTCCATTGCGTCTTCCTGGTTGTTTTTTTTTATTTGGAATTGTTGATCTAAAATTTCAAATTCTGACTTTTTACCCAACCAATCTCTAATATTAAAAAAAAGCTTCATTAGGTCGGATATAGGAAAAGGAAAATCTTCCATTTTTTCCAAAAAAAGAGGGGAATGGGGATTTCCTTGAGACGGTCCCCAAATAACCATTTTACGCCTTTGAATGCGCATAGATCCTTTGATTACGGCTCGACGAAAATCTGGTTCTTCCAAATAACTTATAAAACCCGAATCTCTATTAAATTTTGTATAAAGATTATA